AGTTACGATTCGAACTAGACTTTTCTATCTTTATCCATGGATCCTTTACTTATACTTAAAAAATTGGAAGGATTGATCCAATTCAAAAACAAAATTATGTTTCGCAATTTCATAATCCAAATTTTCAATTTCGAATTGACCCTTGGATACAAATCACGAGAACGGATATTTTTCCCCAAATCTTTTATTTGAATTTTAGAGTGAAAGGATTCAACTTTAATCCTTTTAAGAAATAAAGTTTTTGATTGGAATATCAATTAAACTGAATGACCCCTTAACTATATAAGGGGATTAATTGAACGAATCACGCTTTTACCACTAAACTATACCCGCTACAATGCGATTATTGTCTAAAAAAGGGCCTTTTGTCGAACAAGAGAATCGGATGTAATCAAGATAGAACAAAAATTCAAAATAATCATGAAATGCAAATTCGAAATTAGAACGTTGACGTCTTTGTCAGGAGTCCTAATGCAATTAGGAAAGGAGGAGTTATTTCGTTTAAATAACTAAATTTAATAATTAAAAATTTCATAATTAAAAAAAAACTCTTTTGTTGGACGAATTTTGACAGATATGGCTCGACAAAACAACTTAAGGCATAAGACAAAAACAAGTGGATTGTGAAAAAATCCCTAGTTCCATTTTTCCTTTTTTTCAGTATTTTTTTCCAGTAAAAGTAAAAAAAAAAATGGAAATAAAAAAAAAAAGAAACGAAAGCATAATAAGAAATGACACTTTGATTCTAATTCTATATCATCATAGGAATGGAAATAGTCCTTCTTTTTCTTGTTCGTTGAATACAATAAAAGAAGTATTTCATTTTTGGGTTTTCAAATCAAATCCAAATAAATTATTTTTGTTTATGTTATGGTTCGCATTTTTTCCATGGTTCGGCGGTATGGTTCATTAGAACAAAAAAAGGCCCGGCTGGGTACTGACCAGGCCAGGCCGTCGAAGTGGGAATAAAAAAGGCCCCGTTGAACGAAATTAAAGAGATATTCTTTTCTTTAGGTTTTTTCTATTTTATTTTTATCTCTTTCGAATGCTTTCTGTCTTTTAATTTTCTATAAATGATAGAAATGGAATTATAAATGATAGAAATGGAATTGCTGATAAAAGTTAGATCTATTTATATAATAGAATACAAAAGACAATAAAAAAAATATATTCTATAAGCTATATTTTCTATGAGCTGTATAATCAATTTACTTTCTATATGCTCTAGAATATCGAGAATATAGAAAGTAAAGATATAAAATAAAGTAAAGACGGGCTTTTTTCAAGCATTATTTTTTGTGTAATGTAACAATGTAACATAGTAATTATTTTTTTTTTTCAATTAGGAGAGATGGCTGAGTGGATTAAAGCGTCGGATTGCTAATCCGGTGTACGAGTTATTCGTACCGAGGGTTCGAATCCCTCTCTTTCCGTTTCGGTCGATCGCTTCGTATCTTTCAAATTCCAATTTAGCGAACACTTTTCCTTTTTTTTAATAGTAACAGATGTGGAATCGAGAAAACCCTAAGAACATTGATACGACTAAAGCAAGCAACCCCTTCTTTTTTTTATTCTTCGCGTCCGGGATTACGCCCTGGATCATTAGACAGGAATCCGAAGATGAAGAGAGAAACAAAGAATATCACTACGGTGTAAACAAAGAGTTTGAGAGTAAGCATTACACAATCTCCAAATAAGTTTTTTGGGGAAAAGAAAAAAAAGAATAGATTCTCTATTTTTATACTACATATCCGATTTTGACATCAAGAAATGAAGTTCTTTTTAGAATTTCGATTCTATAATCTATAAATAGAAAAGAGTTTTCAGAAATTCACACAATTCGAATTCAACATTGTGGTTGGCTCTAATATGGTTTCAGTGAAAAAGGGTCATAATCAACAAATAGCAAATGGGGGATCAAAATGGATCGTGGCTCCCCACGAATTTAACTGTTTGAATTGCGGCGAGGGTTCGTTCATATTGTACGACTCATCTGATCTTATCCATTGTTAGAATTTTTTTCTCGAACTCGAATAAATCATGAATTTTTCTAGTCCAATATTAAAGATCTTATCGAAAACTTACAGCAGCTTGCCAAACAAAGGCTAAGAGAAAAAATAGAACAGGTATTACTGGTATAACATCTACAATTGGATTCAAAAAAGCGTAGGCCTCGGGCAATTTGGCGAATAAAAAACTACTCGAATAAAGGGCAGAATTAAGACAGATATACATTAAACTAAAGATATTAAGCATAACAAACCTTTTTTTTTTTGGAGATAATTGTATTTTGATTGAGTTATTAATATCTTATTGATATAAGATAAAAAGGAAGAAAAGAAAGTAAAGTAGACAAAAAAATACTTCTTGGAACCGAACCAATCAAAACCCAAATCCTTCTATTCTCGTGTGAGAATTGAATAAATCATACTTTCATACAATATCTTAATTGAATTCTATGTAATGATCAAGAAATTAAGTTTGATTTTACACCTACACGTGTCACAACCCTAAACTAAAACAATAATCGAATTTTAGGGCTTGGACTGGAATTGACGAACACCCAATACTACGGTTTATTAGTACCGAATAGAAATTGAAATGGGGCGTCGCCAAGTGGTAAGGCAACGGGTTTTGGTCCCGGTATTCGGAGGTTCGAATCCTTCCGTCCCAGGCCGGACAGAAAAAAAAAAGAATTCCCCCCTTTGAGCAACTCTCTTAAGTATAATTTTTGATAAAATGTACGTCTTTTTTTTTTTTATTTTCAAAAATGATTTTCGGAATCAGACCTTTTTTCACAAATTAAATCGAATTCAAATAATACAAAAATGGAACTGAATGCATTTGTGGTCCACGCAAGCGGGGAACGCCGATCACAAGAGTTTGAATTTAGAAACCTTGGATGGGCATTTTTGCGTAGGCCCCCCCTTTCCTTCCCCTTTCATATTTAAGTAAGTTTCTTTGAAAAGTCTTACGTTCCCTATCGAGTTGAATTTTCAAAGAAACATTCTAAATCGAAATGCGAAAGCCTCCTCATTTCTTATCTTTTTACAGTCCCAATTATTCTCTTTTCATTTCGGAATTCTAAAGAAGAGGGTATTCCTGGTACTGATTGAATTCGGGATTAAGTCTCTTAAGTAAGACTGGGTTCGATTAAAATAAAAAAAAAATTAGAAGGAAACAATGTGGGACTTTTTGTCTTTGTATCTATACAAAATAGTCTAGCATCCCCTAAAATAGGATCTTTTTTTAGGATTCATCATCCCCGCAGAGAGAATTTGGGGCGGGAGTAGATAAGAGTTAGGGAACAGCGAAAGATACCGATTTGAATATCGGTGTCGGTCCAAATCTCATTAACCAATAATCCTGTTCCACATGGAATGGATTTTCTTTGACCCTAACCCAAAATTTTAGGTATTTTGTCTTGGGCTTTATTTAATGAATAATTGTAAATCTCGGGAATAACAATTGATACAGGGGTGATTCATGCAGCTTATTTACAGTATTTTCAATTTGGGTAAAGATTATTGAATCTGAAGCCCACGACAAAAAAAAAAACGACGCAAAATTTGAGGAAAGGCTTATATGCATGGATTGCTATCCTTCTATTTCAGAGATAATGTTCTTTCGCTTTTTTTAAGATTTGTGGTGAGCCCTTACCTTACTATTAAAGATTTAACATACAATATACATAATTACTTCCAACGATAATTGTTCAGTCTAATCTGATAGATATGGAAATCACCCATTTTTTTTTTTGTAATTCTGATTTGATCTTTCATTTCAGGATTCCGGATGAAAGACAAACAATCTAAATATTCCCTTCATATACAAGGAAAAAAGACTGTGTATAGACTGAAGCAATGACTATTCATGATTCCATAATGGAATCAATTACATACCAGTTCCAAACTAGAGAAATGTTATGGTAAAACTTCGTTTGAAACGATGTGGTAGAAAGCAACGTGCGACTTGAAGGACATGATCCGCTGTGGATTTGCATCCACCATTTTCGATTTTATATGAATGGGCTCTTGGCTCGACATTCTTTCTTCTGTTCTATTAGAATCCTCACCTTTTGGTGGGTGGTAATGTAACTAGGACAGGATGGAGCTCGAGTAAAAGTATTTCTTCATTTATCAGGGGCAAGGGTCTAGGGTTAATACCAATCAATAAGTTGGAAAAAACTTCGTAAGTCAATTTCGATTTTGATATAGAAATCGAAAGGATCTGATTCGAGCAATTTATAAATCCAAAAGCAAGGGGAAATTGTGTTGGAATTGGGAAAACTCTTTCCATCAAAAGTTTATCCCGTAGCAATCAATTGTTCGTATGATTCTTTGATAGAAAGAAATCAAAAAGGGGTGTGTTGCTGCCATTTTTTCAAAATTTAAAACTAAAAAACATTAAAGATCGCCGAAGTAATGTCTAAACCCAACGATTCACAGCAAAGAGAAAGGGTCCTGGAACAAGGAAATACCATTTTCAATTGTCTCAACAATTCGATCAGAATGAAAAATCCAAAAATCGATTCGATTCGAAACGAGACAAACAAAAAAGAGGCTTGAGACCACTCAAAAAAGGAAATGCCTAAGGATTTTCGTTTGGGCTTTGAAACTTATCCAACTTGAGTTATGAGAGTAGGAATGCTTTTTTGTTTCTTTTGAAAAATGAAAAAGAAACAAAAACAAAAAAAAGAAGGGCTTAAATCTCTAATTGATTTGATTATTTTATAGATCTATTTTACATTCTAATTCTATACATAGACATAACTCTCACTTCTAACCATTTTTTCTCGAGCCGTACGAGGAGAAAACTTCTTATACGTTTCTAGGGGGGGTATTGTTCATCTATATCTATCCCAATGAGCCGTTTATCGAATCGTTGCAATTGATGGTCGATCCCGAAGAGAAGGAAGAGATCTTCAGAAAGTGGGTTTTTATGATCCGATAAATAATCAAACCCATTTAAATGTTCCCGCTATTCTATATTTCCTTGTCAAGGGCGCCCAACCTACAGGAACCGTTCATGATATTTCAAAGAAAGCGGGGGTTTTTACAGAACTTAGTCTTAATCAAATTAAATTCTAGTAAGGAATAGAACAAAAAAAGAGGGTGTGGAGGAGTCTTATATAGTTTTGTAGAATTTTTTCTTTACTACCCCCCCTTTTTGTTCTATTCATACCTCTTTCTTTTCGGTTTTTTTTTCAAGTATTTATCTAAAAAAGTATTCCTAAAGTTTTTTATTTATCTAATTCTTTCTATTTATTAATATCTAAAATTTGATTTGTTATTTGAATTTTAATTCAATTTAATAAATAAAGAATTAACTCTTTTTGTTTTCGTCATTTTATTTTTTTTTAGTATTTTCTCAATCTTGATATTCAATATTCAATGTCATATTGACAATAGTGTATTGAACAAATATAATTCGATCGTGTAAAGATGAACCCATTTATCTCCGTCCTAGAGGTTTTTTTCTTTTTATGTTCAGAATCAATTAGAAATTTTTTGATTCGAGTTCTTGCTAGTTTAATATTTTGATTCCATTGCATTGTGAAATTGAATTTCGTTTATTTATTTTTATTCCGATTCTATCTACCCATTCGAATTCTTTGGGTTGCTAACTCAACGGTAGAGTACTCGGCTTTTAAGTACGGCTAGCATCTTTTACACATTTCTATGAAGCAAGTGATTCGTCCAAATCTTCGGGAGAGTTTGTAAGACCACGACTGATCCTGAAAGGAATGAATGGAAAAAACAGCATGTCGTATCAATGGATAATTTTGAGAATATTTTATTCTTGTTCAATTGACACAAAACCAAGTTTGAATTCTTGGCGCGGAACAAAAGAAATTTCATGAAAAGTTGGGTCGAGTGAATAAATGGATAGAGCCCTGGGGTTCTAATTATAGGGAAACAAAAAGTAACGAGCTTCGGTTCTTAATTTGAATGATTATCCGATCTAATTAAACGTTAAAAATATATTAGTTCCTAACGCGGGGAAAGGTTTTCCCATGAGTGGATTATCGATTTATTTAATGAGTCCTAAGTATTCGTGAATCCCTATTATGGGTTGTAGATGAATGTGTAGAAGAAGCAGTATATTGATAAAGATAGTTGTTTTTTTCCAAAATCAAAAGAGCGATTGGAGTGAAAAAATAAAGGGTTTCTAACCACTTTGTTATAGTATAACAAACATAAACCAATTCAATTAACTGGAAATGAGAGGATAGAGAATCCGGTGATGAGTCGACCCGTTTTCAAGGTATCTACTTTTTTTACTACAATACTTTGTTTTCACCGTATCGCACTATGTATCGTTTGATCGCCCACTAAATCCCTTACCTTTGTTTTTAATCGAATTTCAAATGGAGGAATTTCAAGTATATTTAGAACTAGATAGATCTCAACAACACGACTTCCTATACCCACTTCTTTTTCGGGAGTATATTTATGCACTTGCTTATGATCATGGTTTAAATAGCTCGATAATTTCATTGGAAAGTGGGGGTTATGACAATAAATCTAGTTCACTAAGTGTGAAACGGTTAATTACTCGAATGTCTCAACAGATTAATTTGAATATTGCTGCGAATGACTCTAACCAAAATCCAATTTTTGGGCACAACAATAAGTTGTATTCTCAAATTCTATTAGAGGGATTTGCTGTCGTGGTGGAAATTCCATTTGCCCCACGGTTGGTAGCTTTTTTAGAAGGGAAAGAATTTGAAAAATCTCAAAATTTCCAATCAATTCATTCAATATTTCCTTTTTTCGAGGACAAATTGTCACATTTAAATTATGTGTTAGATGTACTAATACCCCACCCCATTTGTCCCGAAATCTTGGTTCAACCCCTTCGCTACTGGGTAAAGGATGCCTCTTCTTTCCATTTATTACGGTTCTTTCTCCACGAGTATTTTAATTCGAATAGTCTTATTACTACAAAGAACTCTATTTCTGTTTTTTTAAAAAGGAATCCAGGATTGTTATTGTTTCTATATAATTCTCATGTATATGAATATGAATCCATCCTCTTTTTTCTCTGTAACCAATCGTCTCATTTACGATCAACATCCTCTCGAGTCCTCGTTGAACGAATGTATTTTTATGGAAAAGTCGAAGATCTTGTCGAAGTCTTTGCTAAAGATTTTCAGGACATCTTATGCTTGTTCAAGGATCCTTTCATGCATTATGTTAGATATCAAGGAAAATCCATTTTGGCTTCAAAGGATACGCCTCTTCTGATGAATAAATGGAAATATTACCTTGTCGGTTTATGGCAATGGCATTTTCACGTGTCGTCTCAACCAGGAAGGGTTCATCTAAACCACTTAGGCAAGTACTCTATCAACTTTCTGGGCTATCTTTCTGGTGTGCGACTCAATTCTTTGGTGGTACGGAGTCAAATGCTAGAAAATTCATTTCTAATAGGTAATTCTATGAAGAAGGTCGATACGACCGTTCCAATTATTTATCTGATTGGATCATTGACGAA